AGCTTCCGTTGAGTCTCTGCACCTATCCTTTTTTTTCGCTTGTTTTTATAAAACCGGATTTGGTTCAGGATTGCCCATTTTTAATTCCAGGGTTTCTCTGAATTTGAAAGTTATCACTTGGTAGGTTTCCATACCAAGGCTCAATCCAATTAAGTCCGTAGCGTCTACCAATTTCGCCATATCCCCCTACTTACTTTGTAAGTAGGATATCATTATCCTAATATTTTTTTTTTTTCAGTTATATTATGATTCAATATACACTCAATATATAATATTGATTCATACATAACATATATATAGTATATTATACTATATATATAGTATATATAGGATTAATAGTATTATTCTAGGTAGATATATTTTTTACCTAATTTTTATTATTTTTAGCGTTCAATTTTGAATACTTGAACGATCGATTCTTTTGTTTTTGTGTTAGTCCTTATCGAACGAAAAATAACTAAAAGGAATTTTAATTATTCTATATATTGAATAATTAAATATCTCTAACAAATCTAATGGCTATAACTAATAACTCCCTTTTTAATAAAAAAACAATTTAAAGTTGTTTGTTTCAATTATGTAATAAAAATTGAACCAAATTAATGGTTTTTTAAATAAAATTAGATTACTAAATATAAATATAGTATAGGAAAAACCATTAAAAAAAATCTTACTATCTAATTAAGATATTGATAATCATATATTTGATAAAAGAAAAGAATCAAATTAGATATTAATTGTTATGTGACGAGTTAATAGCGAAAATTCCTGTAGTTTACTAAATTCCTGTGTGTATACAATTTATATTATGCGAGCCCACTTAGCTCAGAGGTTAGAGCATCGCATTTGTAATGCGATGGTCATCGGTTCGACTCCGATAGCGGGCTTTTCTCCATCTGTTTGATTTTTTTTTCATAGTTGAAAATGTGAAATCAAAGAAATTGAAAGGGCTTCTTATACTTTATCCCAAATGGCACCCTTGTAATATCTTCTAAGAAATTAGAATAAAAAAAATTGAAGGAGTTTTTTCTATGTCCACTAAATCAATCAAGAAAAGAGCCCTTACTTTTTTTGATGTTTATATTCTTATTAGAATAATTTCTATTCATATGATAAAAAAAATATGTTTTGAGAGTTTTTAGTATTTACTCGTTTTATATTATTTAATCTAAATACGATAAATTAGATATATAATCTATTAAGGCCAGGATATTAAGAGAATTCATCTAATTATTCTTTCTAGTATAATATTTCAATAAATTTTATTCAATTTTTTATTGACTTTACTTTTTATGTTGTATTTTTATTTTTTTCTATTTATCCTTTAGTTTAATTTCATATTTCATTTCGGTTTATGCAACTTCATAAGGAGTCTTTATGTCGCGTTACAGAGGACCACGTTTCAAAAAAATACGGCGTCTGGGAGCTTTACCGGGACTAACAACTAAAAAGCCTAGAACAGGAAACGATTTTAGAAACCAATTACGCCCCGGTAAAAAATCTCAATATCGTATTCGTTTAGAAGAAAAACAAAAATTACGCTTTCATTATGGTCTTACAGAACAACAATTACTTAAATACGTTCATATCGCCGGAAAAGCAAAAGGGTCAACAGGTCAAGTTTTACTACAATTGCTTGAAATGCGGTTGGATAACATCCTTTTTCGATTAGGTCTAACTTCGACTATTCCTCAAGCCCGCCAATTGGTTAACCATAGACATATTTTAGTTAATGGTGGTATAGTAGATATACCGAGTTATCGCTGCAAACCCCGCGATATTATTATCGTGAGAGATAAACAAAAATCTAAGTCTCTGGTTCAAAAGTATATTGATTCATCCTCCCGTGAGGAATTGCCAAAACATTTGACCCTTAATCCATTCCAATATAAAGGATCGGTCAATGAAATACTAGATAGTAAATGGGTCGGTTTGAAAATAAATGAATTGCTAGTTGTAGAATATTATTCTCGTCAGACTTAAATCTAACTAAAATAAGAAGAATTTGGACAATTTTACCCTCCCTTTACACCCATATAAAGAGTAAGGGGTTTTTTCCGAGGATTTTTTCCTGTTCATGTCTCGTATCATAGATTGATAGGGAGGTTTTAATTCCTTGTCCATTCTTTCTAGTATTTTAAATATTATAGCAATTGGGATTAGGAATATCTCAAATATATCCAAGAAAGCCCTAACTGTTGCAATAATTAATCGTGTATTTTATTTGAGATATTGCGTTTAATAACATTAACGTTATTGAATTAGGTGACGGGTACGGAAAGAGAGGGATTCGAACCCTCGGTAAACAAAAGCCTACATAGCATTTCCAATGCTACGCCTTGAACCACTCGGCCATCTCTCCTACATAATGATAAAGTTGCTAATAAATCGAAAAAATAGTTTTGGTTTTTGGATAAAAGCATACACTCTATTTTAATTTAACTAAAAAAAAAAAAGGAAAAAACTTTTTAAAATCTTAGTCGAGGCTAGGTAAATTAGATAATTTTGTGGGACAAATTGTAAAAAAAAGCATTTATTCATGTCATGTTTACGAAGATGGGACTCCTTATTTTATTTTTTATAATTTTTCTACCGGATTAAATAAATTAGTTGGACCCACTTCACCGATTGCTCATTTTTTTATACTATTTTTAATGGCGCTTTTTAGATCATCGTTTTTTTTAGTTTAGACCTTTATTCTCTTTTATTTTCATCCATGATAGAGCAATTATTCAACTCTTTTTCCTCTTTGGATCATAATTTACTCAAAACTTCTTGAATTTTCCTACAGCTTCGAATAAATTCGGTAATTCTTCAACTTTGATGCAATCTAAAAATTTTCCAATCTTTTTAATACAACTATATATTCATTTCGATGAAATCTAACCGTTCTCAATATTTATGAGTTTTTATGGATTCCTGCAAAAAATAATTTGAGTTTGAGTAGAAGTTTAATTTTAATGAGTCTGGTTTTATGTTATTTTGTTTTGGAAAATTCCTTTAATTGTGGGATTATTTTCCCACGAAGGGAATTAAAATAAATTATAGCATGAATTTCTGCCTATGTCTAGATCTGGAATAACTGGAAATTTTATTGATAAGACCTTCTCTATTGTAGCCAATATCTTATTACGAATAATTCCGACAACTTCGGGAGAGAAGGAGGCATTCGCTTATTACAGAGATGGTGCGATTTGATTCTTTTTTTTTTTTTAGTTATTTTCTACTTTATCTTTAATTTTTATAATTGAATTTATTTATATTTTTTAATGTTCTTAGGAGAAAGTAGCATGAGACTTATTCGGGATATAAGGAAAAAAAATTATTTGAAATAAATCTACGCTTGTTGAAGGTGAAGTTTGTAAATAAATCAAGCCCTTCTGTCGTGTATCCCCGATTAATGCAACCTCAAATGCTTCAATTGTTGATTATAAGTATTGAGCGAAAGGTTTACCTATGCTTGTGTTAGGTCAAACCTCCTCCACTAGTACTAATAGGAGGCATAGAGGAAGAGGCACTACTCTTCGGAATCAACAACAGGAAAACTTTGTTATAAATTAGACTTTTTCCTTATGAGGATCAGGACTCGCAAGAATGGTTGGGACAACAAACACCCATCTCGTTCGTGTTTGGATACCCGTATAACCATAGAAAACTGTTGAAGTGACTAATTCCTGAAAATTACGCGGCATTTAGACAAAAAAATTGCAGGAGTCACCCCTTTTTTATCTAGTATCAACAGACTTGATGTTGAGTAAAAATCTTTTACAAAAAGGTTGGTTAGAGATTTCTTGTAAAAACACCAGCCCCACTTAGTTTATAATGAGAATATTTCAATCTTTTTTTATTCCATGTATTAGTATCATTATGTACATAAAGGAGGAGCCGTATGAGATGAAAATCTCATGTACGGTTCTGAAACGGAGATTTTTTGAATCGAATGACGACCGTAACGGATGTCGGCTCAATCCGAAGGAAATTATGCGGAAGCTTTACAGAATTATTATGAAGCTATGCGACTAGAAATTGATCCCTATGACCGAAGTTATATACTTTATAACATAGGCCTTATCCACACAAGAAACGGAGAACATACAAAAGCTTTGGAATATTATTTTCGTGCACTAGAGCGAAACCCTTTCTTACCACAAGCCTTTAATAATATGGCCGTGATCTGTCATTACGTGCGACTATCTCCACTATAGAAATAAAAAAGGAAAAAGAACAAATTATTTTAAAAATACTATAAAAACAAAATATAGGCTTTCTACATATGTATCGTACACAACAACGATTTTTATCAGCTGTAGCAACCAAACAAACTTCTTAAAATTTTAAGAAGAAATAGGTATGCCTAGATACTTTTATTCGATGGATAAAGGATCTAATTGATAGAGGAAGCGCCGTAAAGATAAATTCGCGAGGTTTTGGGACAATATAATAAAAAACCTGCTTATTTATGTCTATGTCATGATATGAAATAAAAGTTAGGAATCAACTTATGTAATAGAGTGGATCCCCTAAGGTATTGAGCAGCGGTGTAGCATCAGATCCCAAAGATAGTAAGCCTTTCTTATAAAGGAAAGTCTTTTTCACAGATTCTATAATAAATATCGTTATATATTAAACCGAGATAGTTACCTTTTTATAAAACTCTACTGAGGGTGGAAATACCTCTACTTTAATAAAGGCGGGAGAAAAGAGAAAACTGAGTAAATTAGTAAGCAAAATTAAAGTTTGAAACTCATAACTTCTTGTTCTTTTGGTATAAAAAATGGGATGGATCCACGAGAAATCTCATTTAATTAGATATGGTAGATTAAAAAAACGTACACCAAAAGAGCTTGACCGTTGAGCCGTATGAGGTCGGAAACTCTCAAGTACGGTTCTAAGGGAAGGAATTTACCCCCTATTCCGACCGGGGAGAACAGGCCATTCGACAAGGAGATTCTGAAATTGCGGAGGCTTGGTTCGCTCAAGCTGCCGAATATTGGAAACAA